AATTTAAAATACTTTAAATAATGTAAATAATATAAATAAGCACATTTTTAGAATAAAATTAAGTTATTTGTAGGGCCATGTCTGTTTGTGGGGGGGGTTAGGGGGGGGATATCTAAAAAAATAAGTAGAATAAAATTAAGTAATTTGTAGAGCCATGTCTGTTTGTGGGGGGGGTTAGGGGGGGGTTATCCATAAAAATAAGTTTAGCGTGAAATATATTAAAGGGGGTAGTGATAGATATAATAGGGGTAGAAGTTAGTATGTTATGCTCGTGAAATCTAATAATGCAAGTCTTAAGTTAAGTCTTTTTATCATTTCAACTATTATTTTATTCAAGCAAGGATATGTTCACCCTTATTATTTTATTACTGTGTGCACTCTGAGATGTCAAATGAAAGGAGGAAAAAAAAAGGAACCCCTTACCCGCTGGAAGGAATGCTCGGCTTGGTGGGTAACGAGGAGTATGTATTACCACCATTAACTTATGCCCTTGTTGAAAGAAATTCTTGGGGTAGTTCAATGTTCATGGCCCTGAAATAGGAACCAAATGCCAGTAATAGTTCAAACCGTGAAACCCCCACAATTTTTATCCCTGATTATCAAGAACCGTCAACATTTAGAAATTACTGGTTGGTGGTTTCTTACTACATTAAAATGTATTTTCTAAATGGAATGTTGGAGACTTGGTATATCTGGACTAGTTAAATTTACTATTGAATATTATCAGATTTAGTACTTTATATTTGTCCAAGTATACATATGTGTGTTTTTGAATTAAAATTTATGGTTTAGTAAGAGTTTTAATTTGTAATGTTACAAGAATTTTATTTATGTTTTAAGTTAAAGTCTTATGTTGATTAAACATATATATGTATTTACACCATACTATGTATTGAATGCATTTATATATATATATGGTGTTAATACATATATGTACTTAGTGACAAATAATAGTAAAATTTACGTCAGAGAATGGTTTAAAGTGAGAATACTAGCTTTGGGGGCTAGTGATAGGAGTTAAAGTCTCCTTTCTTTGAGCAGTAGGGAGGATTTAAACCTCCGGCCGCCGGTTTACAAGACCGGTGCTCTGGCGTTGAGCTACTAATGCATAGTCACCCTAGGGCTTTATTTTCTATTCAGCCTGCTATGGGGATAAGGGCAAGAAATAGAAGGAAGTAGAGTAAGGATGCAATTTGGCCAATGATAATGAAGGGATGTTCAACTGGCATGCCTCCAATCCATGTTAAGATAAATACGTCAGCAACCAGAATTCAGAATAGGAATTGTGTTAGTGGGCGAAATGTTAGGCTTCGTTGTTTAGATGTGTGGAGGATAGGGATGATTATTAATACAAGAATAGAGGATAGTAGGGCTAGGACTCCCCCTAGTTTATTTGGGATTGAGCGTAGGATAGCGTAGGCAAATAGGAAGTATCATTCTGGCTTGATGTGAGGGGGAGTGACTAGAGGATTTGCGGGGGTGAAGTTGTCAGGGTCTCCTAATAAGTTAGGTGTAAATAGGGCTAGGCAGGTGAGTGCAAAGAGAAGTGCTGCAAATCCAAGGAGGTCTTTGTATGAAAAGTATGGGTGGAAGGAAATTTTGTCTGCGTCGGAATTCAGGCCTATTGGGTTGTTTGAACCTGTTTCATGTAGGAAGAGAAGGTGAATTACGGTTACGGCTAAGATGATGAACGGGAATAGGAAGTGGAAGGCAAAGAAACGGGTGAGGGTAGCATTGTCTACAGAGAAGCCGCCTCAGATTCATTGGACTAGGGCATCTCCTACATAGGGGACTGCAGAGAGAAGGTTGGTGATGACGGTAGCTCCTCAGAATGATATCTGCCCTCATGGGAGGACGTAGCCGACAAAGGCGGTTATTATGGTTAATAAGAGAAGAATTACTCCAATGTTTCAGGTCTCTTTGTAAAGGTAGGAGCCATAATATAGTCCTCGTCCAATGTGAAGGTAAATGCAGATGAAGAAGAAAGATGCTCCGTTAGCATGTATATTTCGGATAAGTCATCCATAATTAACATCGCGGCAGATGTGTGTTACGGATGTGAAGGCTGTTGCAATGTCAGAAGTGTAATGTATAGCTAGGAATAGGCCTGTGAGGATTTGAGAGATAAGGCAAAGGCCTAGAAGTGAGCCAAAATTTCATCATGCTGAGATGTTAACTGGGGTGGGGAGGTCGACTAGTGCGTCGTTTGCAATTTTTAAGAGGGGGTGGGTTTTTCGTAGGTTGGCCATGGAGGTTCCTGTAGTTAAAAGATAACGATGGTGTTTCAGATCATAAGTCTTGGTTAGAGTCCTGGCAGGAATTATGAGCTTTATCATGTATTTGATTTTATTTTGTTTTGTGTTGGGGTTGGTTGCGGTTGCTTCTAATCCCTCCCCGTACTTTGCTGCTTTAGGGTTGGTAGTTGTTGCTGGCATAGGGTGCGGGGTTCTGGTGGGGCATGGAGGTTCTTTTTTGTCTTTAATTTTGTTTTTGATTTATCTAGGAGGAATATTAGTTGTGTTTGCATATTCAGCGGCTTTGGCAGCTGAGCCTTATCCTGAGGCTTGGGGGAGTTGGCCTGTTGTAGTACATATGGTAATGTACATAGTAGGGGTGGTGTTAGCTTTTGTGGTGTTTGGTGGGGGTTGATATGAATCTTCGTGGGTGTCGGTAGATGAGTTGGGTGAGTTTTCTATAGTCCGTGGTGATGTGGGAGGGGTAGCATTGATGTATTCTTCGGGCGGTTGGATGTTAGTAGTTGGCGGCTGGGTGTTGCTTCTTACTCTTTTTGTAGTGTTGGAATTAACCCGGGGGTTGGGTCGAGGAGCGCTTCGGGCGGTTTAGTATACTATTAGTAAGGCGAGGGTAAGTGTTAAGAGGAATAAGCTGAGGTAGGTTTTGATTAGGCCTTGTTGAATGTTACTTGTTGTTGTAACTATGGGCAGGTTTAGGTTAATCAAGGCTTTGGGACCTGATTTTTCTAGTCAGGTTTGGTCGATTGTTTGACTTGCGAGGGTTTGTCCTAAAGATAGGTTTAGTTTTGGGGCAAGGCGGTGGATAATTATTGGGAAAAAGCCTAGTATATTAGAGAAGTGATGTGGAATTAGGGTGGGGGTGGGTTTGAATTGTTTGTTTGTGAGGGTTGCCAGTTCTAGGGCTATGAGAAGGCCGAGGATTGTAACTGTAAGGGCGGCTAGTTTGAGTATTGGAGGTATGGACATAATTGGGGTTTTGATTGGGATAATGTTTGAGGTGATTAATAGGCCAGCAATGATGCTTCCTCATGCTAATCGTTTAATAGGGTTGATTACTTCGGGGTTATTTTCGTTAATGGGAGAAAGGGGGTTGAATCGAGGGTGTCCTATTGATACGAAGTAAATAACACGTAGGCTGTAGATAGCTGTAAATGAAGTTGCTAGTAGGGTTAAGGCAAGGGCCCAGGCGTTGAGATAGGATGTGTTGAGTGCTTCGATAATGGCATCTTTGGAAAAGAACCCAGCCAGGAAGGGGGTACCTGTAAGGGCGAGGCTTCCGATAGTTAAGCATGAAGAGGTGAAGGGGGTAAGGTTATACATGCCTCCTATTTTTCGGATGTCTTGTTCATCGTTTAAGCTGTGGATGATTGAGCCTGAACATAGGAAGAGTATTGCTTTAAAGAATGCGTGAGTGCAAATATGTAGGAAGGCTAATTGTGGTTGATTAAGTCCAATTGTTACTATTATTAGGCCTAATTGGCTGGATGTAGAAAAGGCAACAATTTTTTTAATATCGTTTTGGGTGAGAGCGCAGGTGGCAGTGAATAGGGTGGTTAGGGCTCCTAGACATAGGCAGGCAGTGAGGGCGGTTTGGTTATTTTCTATTAGAGGGCTTATTCGGACCAGGAGGAAGATACCTGCTACAACCATTGTGCTTGAATGCAGTAGGGCAGAGACTGGTGTAGGACCTTCCATGGCGGAAGGGAGCCATGGGTGAAGTCCAAATTGAGCGGATTTTCCGGTTGCGGCAATGATGAGTCCAAGGAGGGGGTAAGTGAGGTCTATGTCTTTGGCAGCGGCAAATATCTGTTGTATTTCTCATGAGTTTAGGTTTATTGCGGCTCATGCTATGGTAAAGATTAGTCCGATATCCCCTACTCGGTTGTAGAGGACTGCTTGTAGGGCTGCGGTGTTTGCGTCAGCTCGTCCGTGTCATCAGCCGATTAGGAGGAATGATATAATTCCTACGCCCTCTCAGCCAATGAAAAGTTGGAATATGTTGTTTGCTGTGACTAGAATAATTATGGCGACTAGGAAGATTAGTAGATATTTGAAAAAGCGATTTATGTTTGGGTCTGCATGTATGTATCATGATGCAAACTCTAGGATGGATCAGGTTACGTACAATGCAACAGGGGTAAAAATAATTGAATAGTGGTCAAATTTAAGGCTGATATTTATATCAAAGGTGGCGATATTTATTCAGTTTCAGTTGGTAACAATTGTCTCTAGGCCCTCGTTCAGGAATAGGGATAGAGGGAGTAAGCTGACGAAAAAGGCTAGTTTTACTGCTGTTTTTACGTGGGAAAGGGCTCAGGATGGGTTTTGAGGGTTAGGGGTGAGGGTTGTTAATAAGGGATATGTAAGAAGAACAAAAATGATGATTAGGCTTGATGTTATTATAAGTGAAGTTGAGTGCATAGCTGCTACTTGGATTTGCACCAAGAGTTTTTGGTTCCTAAGACCAACGGATGAGCTGTTATCCTTTAGAAGCGGGGCAAGTGAGCCATGGAGTTTAACCATGGGTGGCGAAGATTAGCAGTCTTCGTTGCTGCAAGCCTCTCTTGGTGAATAAGGGGGTTTTAACCCCTGTTTTCAGAATCACAATCTGATGTTTTGGCTAAACTATATCTACAGTAGAACCAGGTTCAGATTATTTCTGGCTTCATAATGAGGAATAGGATGGGGGTTAAGTGAAGTGTAACAACTAAGTGTTCCCGAGTGTGAGTGGGGTCTAGGGCTTTAATATGAGGGGGCAAACGTCCTCGTTGTGTTGTTAAGAACATATAGAGGGAATAGGCCGCGGTAATTAGTATTCCTGCCCCTGTGAGAATTAGGGTTCAGGGAGATCAATTTCATAGTGCAGCAAGGATTGTTAACTCTGCTATGAGATTTGGAAGAGGGGGAAGTGCTAAGTTTGCAAGTGTGGTAAAGAATCATCATGCTGTTATTAGTGGAAGAGCTATTTGCAGGCCCCGTGTTAGTAGCATTACTCGGCTGTGAGTGCGTTCATAGTTGGTATTGGCTAGACAGAATAAGACAGAGGATGTTAGGCCGTGTGCGATTATGAGGATGAGTGCGCCGGTGAAGCTTCACTGGGTTTGGATTAAAATACCTCCTACAACAAGGCCCATGTGGGCTACCGAAGAGTAGGCAATTATGGATTTTAGGTCGGCTTGACGAAGACAGGTTGAACCTGTCATGATGAGGCCTCAAAGTGCAAGGATAATAAAGGGGTAGCTTATTTCTTTAGTGAGGGGGTCTAGGATGGCGATCATGCGTATTATTCCGTAGCCTCCTAGTTTTAGAAGGACTGCGGCAAGGACTATTGAGCCTGCAACAGGGGCTTCTACGTGCGCTTTGGGGAGTCATAGATGGACTCCGTAAAGGGGTAGTTTTACTAGGAAAGCTAGTATGCAACCTGATCATCATAGTTTGTTTGTGTAAGATATATGATGGACGTGGTCGGGGTATTGTGCTGTTAAAATGGATAGGGATCCTGTATTGTATTGTAGTACAAGGAGAGCAATGAGTAAGGGAAGAGAAGCTGTCAGGGTGTAGAATAGGAAGTAAATTCCTGCGCTGAGGCGTTCTGCTTGGTTACCTCATCGAGTAATAATAATTAGGGTGGGGATTAGGGTAGCCTCGAATGCGATATAGAATATGGTTAGTTCTGTGGAGCCAAATGCTAGGATTAGGAAGAATTGTAGAGAGAGTAGTAAGGAGATGTATGTTCGTTGTCGGTTAATGGGTTCTAGGGCTAGGTGGTTTTGGCTTGCTAGAATTATGAGAGGAGTCAATCAGCAGGTTAGTATTAGGAGGGGGGTTGAAATAGGATCTGTTGCCACATAAGGGTTGAGGAAGGTCCAGCCGGCTTCAGTTATGTGGGTTAATCAGATCGTGCTGATTAGGGCAATAAAGAAAGTGTGGGCAAGAATTGTTGGTCAGAGTGATTTTGCAGGCGTCAATCAGGTTGTGGGGATGAGCATAATTGTGGGGATAATAATTTTTAACATTGTAGGAGGTTGAGGTTTTGTAGGTGATCAGTACCATGGGTACGGGCGGTGGCTACCAGGAGGGCAAGCCCAGCACTTGCTTCACATGCTGAGAAGGCTAGAAGGAGTATGGGTGATGTTGAGAAGCTGGTAGAGTCTAGTTGGAGGGTTCATAGTGAGAGGGCAGTAAATAAAGAAAGTATTATGCCTTCCAAACATAAGAGGGCAGAGAGAAGATGATACCGGTGAAGGGTTAGGCCGGTAAGGCCAAGCATAAACGCTGATGTGACAGCGAAGTGGGTAGGGGTCATACAGGCAATTGCGGATTTTAACCACGAACTTTTGAGCCGAAGTCAAATATCTTTTTTAGACTAATTACCTTACTCGGCTCATTCTAGGCCGCCCTGTATCCATTCATAAATTAGACCTAGGGTAAGAAGTGTAAGAATAGTGGAGGCCCACAGGAATGTGTGTAGGGGGGACTCCAGTTGGTCCCCTCAGGGAAGTGGGAGAAGAAGGGCGATTTCTAGGTCAAAAAGAAGGAAAAGAATGGCAACAAGGAAAAATCGAAGAGAAAAAGGCAGGCGGGCGGTTCCGAGGGGGTCAAAGCCGCATTCGTATGGGGAGAGTTTTTCATGGTCTGGATTTATTTGAGGGAGTCAGAAGGAGGCAGTGATTAGGGTGACGGAGATTAAGGTTATGATAATAATAACTGTTAGGACTAAGCTCATTATCTTTCCTTGGACTTTAACCAAGACCGGGTGATTGGAAGTCACTGATACTTATTTTGATACTAGAAAGATTATGATCCTCATCAGTAGATTGAGATGTATAGGTAAAGTCATACAACGTCTACGAAATGTCAGTATCATGCGGCTGCTTCAAATCCAAAGTGGTGGTCTGATGTGAAGTGGTGTAGGATTTGGCGGATAAGACAGACAGCTAAGAATGAAGAACCAATAAGAACATGAAGTCCGTGGAAGCCAGTGGCTACGAAGAAGGTGGAACCGTAGACTCCGTCTGCGATTGTGAATGTGGCTTCGAAATATTCTAGGGCTTGAAGGATAGTAAAATAAATGCCTAGGAGGATTGTTAGGCTTAAGGCGTGAATGGCTTGTTTTCGTTTGCCTTCCAGGATTGCGTGATGTGCTCAGGTGACTGTAACTCCTGAGGCAAGAAGAACGGCTGTATTGAGAAGAGGTACTTCGAGTGGGTCTAGGGGGGTAATGCCTGCAGGAGGTCAGTTACCTCCTAGCTCTGGCGTAGGTGCTAGGCTTGAGTGATAGAAGGCTCAGAAGAAGCCTAGGAAGAATAAAACTTCTGATGTAATAAAGAGGATTATTCCGTACCGAAGACCTTTTTGGACTGGAAGAGTGTGATGGCCCTGAAATGTTCCCTCTCGTACGACGTCTCGTCATCATTGGTATACTGTTAGTGTAAGTAAAATTATTCCGAGTAGCATCAGGGAAGTAGATTTGAAGTGGAATCAAATTGCAAGTCCTGATGTCATTAGTAGGGCGGCAATAGCCCCCGTTAGGGGTCATGGGCTTGGGTCAACTATATGATATGGGTGTGAGTGATGTGCCATTATACGTTTTCTTGTAGGTAGAGGCTTAGAAGTAGGACGAAGACGTAGGCTTGAATTATAGCAACAGCTACTTCAAGGAGGGTAAGTAGAAACAGCAGAACGGCTGTTAGGATAGATACGACTGGCATTAGGGGGAGGAGAACAAAAGAAGCAGTGGCAATAAGTTGAATTAATAGATGTCCTGCTGTGAGATTGGCCGTTAGTCGAACCCCTAGAGCAAGTGGGCGGATGAATAGACTAATTGTTTCGATGATAATTAAGATTGGGATTAGCAGTGTAGGGGTTCCTTCTGGAAGAAGATGTCCTAGGGCATGGGTTGGTCGGTTTCGTATACCAATAATTACGGTGGCAAGTCATAGAGGGACTGCGAGACCCAGGTTGAGGGATAATTGTGTGGTAGGGGTAAAGGTATAGGGGAGGAGGCCTAATATGTTTAGTGACAGTAGGAAGACTATTAGGGAGGCTAGTAGGGCGGCTCACTTATGACCTTCTGTGTTTAGAGGGAGAAGGAGTTGTTGAGTAAATCGGTTGATTGATCAATTTTGAAGTGTTAGTAGTCGGTTACTTAATCATCGGGTTGAAGGTGTAGGATATAGAGTTCATGGTAAGGTAATGGCCACGGCAATTAGTGGAATCCCTAGGAAATTTGGAGATATAAACTGATCGAAGAAACTTAGTATCATGGTCACACTCAGGGGTCGGTTTTGGGTATCTCTGTACTGTGAGGGGTTGGTTCATTAGGAAAAGAGTGGGCTAGAATTTTAGGGGGAATCACTGTGAGGAAGATGAGCCAGGAGAAAACAAGGATAGCGAGTCAGGGGGCGGGGTTCAGTTGAGGCATATTCGCTGAGGGTGGTTAGGAGCCACCAATCTTTAGCTTAAAAGGCTAACGCTGTCTACCTGGTTTAGCTTCTTAGCGAGGCGTCTTCTATTATTAGGGATGTTCAATTTTCAAAATGTATGAGTGGGATGGCCTCAATTACAATGGGTATAAAGCTGTGGTTAGCTCCGCAGATCTCGGAGCATTGTCCATAGAAGATTCCTGGTCGATTGACTATGAAGGTTGTTTGGTTTAGTCGGCCAGGAACTGCGTCTACTTTTATGCCTAAGGATGGGACGGCTCAAGAGTGAAGTACGTCTTCTGCGGAGATGAGGACTCGAACTGGAGACTCTACTGGGATAACCATTCGATGGTCTGCTTCTAGAAGTCGGAATTGGCCGGGAGCCAGATCTTGTGTGGGGATTATGTAGGAGTCAAAGCCGAGGTCATCATAATCCGTATACTCATAGCTTCAGTACCACTGGTGGCCCATGGCTTTGATCGTGAGGTGTGGATCGTTAATCTCATCTATAAGATAGAGAATTCGAAGGGATGGAAGGGCAATTATAATTAGGATCACTGCTGGAAGGACCGTCCAGATGATTTCAATCTCTTGAGAGTCTAGGATGAGCTTGTCTGTAAATTTAGCGGTGATTATGGCTGTAATAATGTATAGGACAAAGGTGCTAATTAAAAATACGATTATTAGGGCGTGGTCATGGAAGTGGAGGAGTTCTTCTATAAGTGGGGAGGCTGCGTCTTGAAAACCTATTTGGGAGGGATGTGCCATTGTTTGTTTAAGACACGCAGGAATTTAACCTGCAATTTTGCCTTGACAAGGCAGTGTAATAGTTTTACTAGTGTCTTATAAGGAAGTGACAGAGTGGTTATGTAGTTGGCTTGAAACCAACTTATGGGGGTTCAATTCCTCCCTTTCTCGTTAGTTGTTTCGGGTTTGGACGAAGGCAGGCTGTTCGAATGTGTGGTAAGGTGGAGGGCAGCCGTGTAGTCATTCTACGTTTGTTGTGGCAAATTCTACTGCTAAGACTTCACGTTTGGCAGTGAATGCTTCTCAGATAATAAACAAGAATATAATGACGGCTACGAGGGACACTAGAGACCCGATAGAGGAAATGGTGTTTCAAAGGGTGTAGGCGTCTGGGTAGTCTGAGTACCGTCGGGGCATTCCAGCTAGTCCCAGGAAGTGTTGTGGGAAGAAGGTGAGGTTAACCCCTGCAAATATAATTCCAAAGTGGATTTTTGTTCACGTGGTGTGCAGGGTGTAGCCAGTAAATAGGGGGAATCAGTGGACGAAGCCAGCGACGATAGCAAATACGGCCCCCATAGATAGGACATAGTGGAAGTGGGCAACTACGTAATATGTGTCGTGAAGCACGATGTCTAGTGAAGAGTTGGCCAGTACAATGCCAGTTAGTCCTCCGACTGTAAATAAGAAGATGAACCCAAGGGCTCAGAGCATAGGAGTGTCTCATTTAATATCTCCACCGTGAATTGTTGCAAGTCAGCTAAAGACTTTTACACCGGTTGGGATGGCGATGATCATGGTTGCGGATGTGAAGTAGGCACGTGTGTCAACATCCATTCCCACGGTAAACATGTGATGGGCCCATACGATAAATCCTAAAAGGCCGATTGCTATTATGGCCCAGACTATCCCTATGTACCCGAAAGGTTCTTTCTTTCCGCAGTAGTAGGCGACAATATGTGAGATTATTCCGAAGCCTGGAAGGATGAGAATATACACTTCTGGGTGGCCGAAGAATCAGAATAGGTGTTGATAGAGAATGGGGTCTCCTCCTCCGGCGGGGTCAAAGAATGCTGTATTTAGATTTCGGTCTGTGAGAAGTATTGTGATACCCGCAGCTAAGACTGGGAGGGAAAGAAGGAGTAGGACAGCTGTGATTAACACTGCTCAGACGAATAGAGGAATTTGGTACATAGATACGGCAGCCGGCTTCATATTGAAGATGGTAGTAATAAAGTTGATGGCCCCGAGAATTGAGGAAATTCCTGCTAAGTGAAGTGAGAAGATGGTCAGGTCGACGGATGCTCCAGCATGGGCAAGGTTCCCAGCGAGGGGTGGATACACAGTTCAACCGGTTCCAGCTCCGGCTTCTACTCCAGAAGAAGCTAGGAGGAGCAGGAAAGATGGTGGAAGGAGTCAGAAACTCATGTTATTTATTCGAGGGAATGCTATGTCTGGGGCCCCAATTATTAGTGGGATAAGTCAGTTTCCAAAGCCTCCGATCATAATTGGTATTACTATAAAGAAAATTATTACGAAAGCGTGGGCGGTAACGATTACGTTATAGATCTGGTCGTCTCCTAGGAGTGCGCCAGGTTGGCTAAGTTCAGCTCGGATGAGTAGGCTTAGGGCTGTGCCCACTATTCCGGCTCAAGCACCAAACACTAGATATAGGGTGCCGATGTCTTTATGATTGGTAGAGAAAAATCAACGCGTGATTGCCACAGGTAAGATGGCTGAGTTTTAAGCGGTGGGTTGTAGCCCCATGAACAGAGGTTTGAATCCTCTTCGTACCAAGCCCCGAGGTGTATAAACATGTTAGGTTGCAAACCTAGAGAAGCAGATTAGCGTCTGCCGGGGCTTTCCCCCGCCTTTAGTTGTATAAGTAGGCGGGGGAAAGTTAGATGGATGCTCGCTGGCTTGAGCGCTTAGCTGTTAACTAAGAATTTGTAGGATCAAGGCCTGCCTATCTAGGAGGGCTTTAGCTTAATTAAAGCGTTTGTTTTGCATGCAGAAGATGTGAGTTAATGTCTCGCAGGCTCTATCAGGGACTGGAAGGTTTTCACTTCCGCTTAGGGCTTTGAAGGCTCTGGGTCTAAATACTAACCTAAGTCTCTTTAGGGGGTGAGGAGGGCTATTGCTGCAGGGGCGAGAGGTAGAAGGAAGATTGTGGCAGTGGTTGAAATAGCTAATGGTAGATTTGGTTGGAGGGACTGGAGTCGTCAGGGAGCAGTTCCAGGGGCGTTGTTTGGAGAGAGGGTGAGGGTCATTGCATAGGATAGGCGGAGGTAAAAGAATAGGCTGAGGAGGGCAGTGAGTGCGGTTAGTGTTGCAAGTGCAGGTAAGTCTTGTTTTGTTAGTTCTTGGAGGATGAACCATTTGGGGATAAAGCCGGTTAGTGGGGGGAGACCTCCAAGTGATAGGAGAATTAGAGGGGTAAGTGATGTTAGAGCAGGGGTTTTTGTTCAGGAGATAGTAAGTATATTGATGTTTGTTGCTTTGTTTAGTTTAAACACGAGAAATGTTGAAGTGGTCATTAGAAGATATGTAGTTAGGGTGAGGAGGGTGATGGCTGGGGAGAATTGGAGGATTAGTACTATTCAGCCTAGGTGGGCGATTGAGGAGTAAGCTAGGATTTTTCGCAGTTGTGTTTGGTTGAGTCCGCCTCAGCCGCCGATAAGGGTTGAGGCTAGTCCTAGTGCAATGAGGATGAATGGATCAGTGGGTTGGATTTGTACGAGGAGGGCGAATGGTGCTAGTTTTTGTCAGGTAGATAAAATAAGTCCTGTAGTGAGGTTGAGTCCTTGTAGTACTTCGGGGAGTCATGAGTGTATAGGGGCTAAGCCTACTTTTAGTGCTAAGGCTAAGATAATTATGGTTGTTGGGAATGGGTGAGTTATTTGTTGAATTTCTCACTGGCCTGTAAGTCAAGCATTGGTGGTGCTAGCAAAGAGAAGTATGGCTGCAGCGGTGGCTTGAGTGAGGAAATATTTGGTGGTGGCTTCAGTAGCTCGGGGGTGATGGTGTTGGGCTATGAGGGGAATAATGGCTAGGGTGTTTATTTCCAGCCCTATTCAGGCAAGTAGTCAGTGTGAACTTGCGAATGTGATGGTGGTTCCTAGACCTAATCCTAGTAGGAGGGTAGTTAAGACGTACGGGTTCATTAGTATAGGAGGGGGTTCAACCTTCATTTTTGGGGTATGGGCCCAATAGCTTTGGTTAGCTGACCATACTAGGAGGTGGTGTAGTGGAAGCACGAAGAGTTTTGATCTCTTAAGATGGGGTTCGAGTCCCCTTTTTCTAGAAAGGAGTTAGGGGGACTTTAACCTCCATAGTTCACTCTATCAAAGTGGCCCCTGGGTTTCGGGCATAACTCCGTGTTATAGCTGAGGGGGAATAGCAGCAAATGCAACGGGAAGTGCTAGGTGTCAGATTACTAGGGCTAGAGTGAGGGGAAGGAAGTTTTTTCAGATCAAGTGTATGAGTTGATCGTATCGGAAGCGAGGGTAGGAAGCTCGAACTCATAAGAAAAGTACAGATAACAGTGCTGCTTTTGTCATTAGGTTAATAGTGGTGAGTTCGGGGATGGCTGGGAGGTGGGTTGCTCCTAGAAATAGTGTCGCGGAAAGTGTGTTTATTAGTAAGATGTTGGCGTACTCCGCTAGGAAAAACAGGGCGAATGGGCCTCCTGCATATTCTACGTTGAATCCGGATACAAGTTCTGATTCTCCTTCAGTGAGGTCGAAGGGGGCTCGGTTTGTTTCTGCTAGTGTAGAGATAAATCATATAGCGGCTAATGGCATGGCAGGCAGAATTAGTCAGATGCTTTCTTGAGCGGTGTTAAATGTTTGGAGGGTGAAGCCTCCTGCAAAGATGATAATGCAGAGGAGGATAAGTCCTAGGCTTACTTCATAAGAAATAGTTTGAGCTACGGCCCGAAGAGCTCCAATGAGTGCATATTTTGAGTTGGATGCTCAGCCTGAGCCGAGGATTGAGTATACTGCAAGGCTGGATAGTGCAAGGATAAATAGGACTCCTAGGTTTAAGTCGGCTACTGGGTAGGGGAGGGGTATCGGGGTTCAGAGGGTGAGGGCCAGGGTAAGGGCTAGTACGGGGGTTATGAGGAAGAGGATGGGGGAAGAAGTGGATGGTCGAATAGGTTCTTTAATGAATAGTTTTACCCCGTCGGCAATAGGTTGAAGCAGTCCGTAGGGTCCAACAATGTTAGGGCCTTTTCGGAGTTGTATGTAGCCTAGGACTTTTCGTTCGACCAGGGTTAAGAAAGCAACGGCTAATAGGACTGGGACGATGAATGCTAGTGGGTTAATGATGTGTGTAGTAAGTGCTGAAATCATAGTTAAGGAGAGGATTTGAACCTCTGCATGAAAGGGCTTAGGCCTTTCGCAATTCCCAGGCTCTGCCACCTTAACACGTCATTCTCTTTGACATGGTTGTGGGTACGCCCTATTACCTAGTTTAGTTGCTTTCACTGGGTGGGGGTGAGGCGTACTTGTAGCATGGGCCTCTTCTTTTTGGTCCTTTCGTACTAAAAAAGAATGTAAGCATAGATAGAAACTGACCTGGATTACTCCGGTCTGAACTCAGATCACGTAGGACTTTAATCGTTGAACAAACGAACCCTTAATAGCGGCTGCACCATTAGGATGTCCTGATCCAACATCGAGGTCGTAAACCCCCTTGTCGATATGGGCTCTAAAAGGGGATTGCGCTGTTATCCCTAGGGTAACTTGGTCCGTTGATCAGCATTGCCGGATCATTGTTGGTCAGAATTTCTGTTAAATTGAGCTGTGGCTCTTAGTTGTAGGAGTGTAGGAAAAAATAATAGTGGGCTTTGGTACTCCCATTCCACGTGAGGGGTTTTTGTTCCTCATGGTCGCCCCAACCGAAGACATTAGAATAGGGGGTCACTAAGTTCAGGCCTTTATTTAGGGGGTCTTAACATGAGCTATCCTGGCGTCTAAAGCTCCATAGGGTCTTCTCGTCTTATGTTTTTATCCCCGCTTCTGCACGGGGAGATCAATTTCATTGACTTGAAAAAGGAGACAGTTAAGCCCTCGTCATGCCATTCATACAGGTCTTCATTTAAAAGACAAGTGATTACGCTACCTTCGCACGGTCAAAATACCGCGGCCGTTGAACCAGTTGTCACTGGGCAGGCGGGACCTCTTATTTGTTTATTATGGTTATACAAGAGGCGATGTTTTTGGTAAACAGGCGAGGCTTATGTTTGCCGAGTTCCTTCTTTTTCTTTTAGTCTTTCCTTCGGGCACACCGGTGTGGGGTTAACGGTTATGTATTGGATGGTTTTCTAGTATATCATTTATTTTTCATTTCCCTCTTTGTTTGGGGCCGTTAAGTTTCGGTGGTAGGTCCGTTTCGATGTACACGTGTGCTAGGAGAGGGGCGTAAGTTGGCCCTCTTGTTACTCATATTAGCATGGTCGCTTCCATGTTTGCATGGGACAGCCTGATAAAGTTAGGGGGTTAAGATTGGGTTATCGGGATATGGGGCGGAAGATATGTTCGAGCTTTAACGCTTTCTAATTGGGATGGCTGCTCTTAGGCCCACCAGAACATTTTGCCTTATTAAGATTATGATCTTTACCCTCCTTGGAAAGTTGTATCTTGATTCAAAGGAGCTGTACCTCCTTTGACTAACTCTCGCGGGTTTCTTTTCATCTAGAAGTAGTCATTTGAGAAGTAAATGAATGGAGAAGCCGGGAGGCTGAACTTGTATCCAGTTCTCAGGCAACCAGCTATAACTAAGTTCGGTAGGTCTGTCACCTCTACTCAAAGCTCTTCCCACTCTTTTGCTACAGAGACGGGTTTGCCCTATAAATAGGCTGTCTTGGAGTAGCTCACATTAGTTTCGGGGTATCAAACTAAAGGTGCTCTTTGCTTGAGGGTACTAGCTAAGTCATGATGCAAAAGGTACGAGGTTTAATCTCTGCTTTTTGGGGCTTTACTGGGCTGTTTCATCTCTATTTCAGCGTTCCCTTGCGGTACTTTTTCTATCGCTCCACGAAGAGTCCTTTTCTGTCGCCCATACTCAGGTAATGAAAATGGTTTGTTTTAGGAGGGTGCGTGGTTTTGGGGTTATTTATGGTGGCTTGTTGTTTGTATAAGTGGGGCTAGCTGATGGGCGTCAGGGTGACTCGATTTGCACGAGTGACTTCTCAGTGTAAGGGAGATGCTTTATCTGTCTTAGCTACACTCTGATTTAACCAAGCACACCTTCCGGTACGCTTACCATGTTACGACTTTCCTCTCCTTCGCGTTCGTTTGGTTTTATGTATATTATGCCGGGTGCTTGGGGAGGGTGACGGGCGGTGTGTGCGCGCTTAAGAGCCGGTTTCAGGGAGACACTCTGCTTCTCTCTTACTACTAAATCCTCCTTCAGCTGCATGTTTTCAATGCATCATCCGTATTCACTAGTGTTGATGAATGTAGCCCATTTCTTTCTCCTCTCATGTGCTACACCTTGACCTGACGTTTGGGGCTGTGCCGGTCTTGCGTACTATTGGCCCTTCACAGGGTAGGCTGACGACGGTGGTATATAGGCGGTAAGAGCAAGAGAGGGTGAGGTTAAACGGGGATTATCGATTATAGAACAGGCTCCTCTAGGTGGATGTTAAGCACCGCCAAGTCCTTTGGGTTTTAAGCTGGTGCTCGTAATTCCCTGGCGGAATGTTAGGTGTAATGTAAATTCAATGTTTAGGGCTAAGCATAGTGGGGTATCTAATCCCAGTTTGTTTCTCAGCTTTCGTGGAATCAGGAGGCATAAAGTCACTTTCGTGGCTGAGCTTCGTACTCTCGTACACGTATAACAGCTCTGTGGAGCGTTCGGCTTTAGTTTCAGATTTCCTTAACCACTCTTTACGCCGTGGTTTGTCAACTTGGGCCTCTCGTATAACCGCGGTGGCTGGCACGAGTTTAACCGGCCCTTAATTAGCTTTAACTAAGTCAAGTTTTCACTTATAGCTTAAAGTCTATCACTGCTGGGTTCCCTTGAGGGTGTGGCAAAGCAAGGTGTCGTGGGCTTAGGATTGGGGTGTGCCTGATACCGGCTCCTTGTTCCCAAACAGGGAATCATGGGCATTCTCACGGGGGGGCGGATACTTGCATGTGTAAATCTAGCTAGAGCTGACGATAAAGTTAGGACCAAGCCTTTGTGCTCATGGGACTTTTTAGGGTCCGTCCTAACATCTTCAGTGTTATGCTTTTACTAAGCTACATTAGC